GATATGTGTTAGAATATTTAGTGTCGGGTTGTTCTTAGTGATTTTTGGTAGGCATTTTTGGGTTAATAGTAAAGGGAAGAATTAAGGGTTAGTGCACATATATATATATATATATAATGAATATATGTGGGGATGCCATTTTATAACACAACTTATTGGCTCATGCGCTCTTGAGTCTTCCTTGGTTTAGGGGTTTGACAAGGATAAGCAGGATTTGTTGAGCGTAGGGGGGTAGGGGGGTTTGACGCGTGAAAACCAAGGGGGGCACTATAGTAAGGATAGTTGAACTAGGAGTATATATGTTATGCACTTGATTTAATTATATGTAATTCTTAAGTTATGTCTTATAACATTACATCTACATCATCACATACAAGGAATATGTTCAACCTTAATTATACATTTGGGCTTGCACTCTGAAATGCAAAGTGAAAGGAAAGCTATAAAAAATACTATATGCATATAAAAGAACGCCTTGGCATGTTGGGTAATGAAACATATGTATTACACCATTAATCAGATGCCAGTATAATTATCTTATTGGGGATTTTATCAGTTATGTTCCTGAAATAGGAACCAGATGCCAGTAATAGTTCATATTGTGTGACCCCCACAATTATTGTCCCTGACCCTATCATGCATGATTTGCCTATTCTAGACAAGGTTGGTGGTTTCTTACTACATTGATATTTTCAATGAAATCCTAATTGAGTTCACAAAGTAAACATTTGAGGTCAATTTTTTGTTAGATAAATAATTTACTTAAGTTAAAATAAGTTACCTCTGATTTTACAGTATATGTCTAATGTACGTTATATATACGCTAGTACTTGCTTTATGGTTAAAATTATGAGTTGGTGATAATACATAGATGTACTGACACATATTATGTACAACACCATAGGGGCGGCATCAGAAAATAGTTTAGTTTAGAATTCTGGCTTTGGGAGTCAGGGGTGAGAGTTAAAATCTCTTTTTTCTGGGCGCTAGGGAGGATTTTAACCTCCGGTCTTCGGATTACAAGACCGATGCTTTTAGGTTAAGCTACTAGGGCAGTCTTATTCTAGTGCTTTGTTTTCTAGTCATCCTGCTAATGGCATGAGGACGAGGAAGAGTGCGAAGTATAGGACGGATGCGATTTGTCCAATGATGATGAATGGGTGTTCTACTGGTATGCCTCCAATTCATGTTAAGATAATTATGTCTGCTACTAGGGTTCAGAACAGGAATTGGGAGATTGGGCGGAATGTTAGGCCTCGTTGTTTTGAGGTGTGTAGTAGGGGGACTACTATTAATACTAGGATGGAGAATAGTAGTGCGAGGACTCCTCCGAGTTTGTTCGGAATGGATCGTAGGATGGCGTAGGCAAATAGGAAATATCATTCTGGTTTAATATGTGGAGGGGTAACTAGGGGGTTGGCGGGGGTGAAGTTTTCTGGGTCTCCTAGTAGGTTTGGGGAGAATAGTGCTAGTAGTGCGAGGGCTAGAAGTATAATTACGAACCCAAGGAGGTCTTTGTATGTGAAGTATGGGTGGAAGGGAATTTTGTCTGCGTCTGAGTTTAATCCAATTGGGTTGTTTGATCCTGTTTCGTGGAGGAAGAGTAGGTGGAGAATAGTTGCTGCAGCAATGATGAATGGCAGAAGAAAGTGGAATGCGAAGAATCGTGTTAGTGTTGCATTGTCTACTGAGAACCCCCCTCAGATTCATTGAACTAGTATGTCTCCTATATATGGTACGGCGGATAGCAGGTTTGTGATTACTGTAGCACCTCAGAATGATATTTGTCCTCATGGGAGAACATAGCCGACGAAGGCTGTTATTATAACTAGTAATAGTAGGACTACTCCGATGTTTCAGGTTTCTTTGTAGAGGTAGGACCCGTAGTATAGGCCTCGAGCAATGTGTAAGTAGATGCAGATAAAGAAGAATGATGCTCCGTTAGCGTGTATATTGCGGATTAGTCAGCCGTAGTTTACGTCTCGGCAGATGTGGGTTACTGATGAGAATGCAGTTGAAATATCTGAGGTGTAGTGTATGGCTAGGAATAGGCCAGTTAAGATTTGAGTAATTAAGCATAGTCCTAGGAGGGATCCAAAGTTTCATCATACTGAAATGTTGGATGGTGCTGGTAGGTCGATTAGTGCATCGTTGACGATTTTAATTAAGGGGTGTGTTTTTCGTAGGCTTGCCATTAGCGGTTCTTGTAGTTGAATAACAACGGTGGTTCTTCAAGTCATTGGTCTCGGTTAAAGTCTGAGCAAGAATTATGACCTATTTTATGTTTTTATTGTTAATAGCTCTGGTTGTAGGTTTGGTGGCTGTTGCTTCTAATCCAACACCATATTTTGCTGCTCTTGGTCTGGTAGTTGCGGCTGGGGTAGGGTGTGGGGTTTTGGTTGGTCATGGGGGTTCTTTTTTATCTTTGGTCCTCTTTTTAATTTATTTAGGTGGAATGCTCGTAGTTTTTGCTTATTCAGCAGCTTTAGCTGCCGAGCCTTTTCCGGAGGCCTGGGGGAGTCGGTCTGTGTTGGTTTATGTTTTAGTGTATTTGTTAGGGGTTAGTTTAGTAGCAGGACTTTTCTGAGGGGGCTGATATGAAGGTTCTTGGGTGGTTGTGGATGGATTGAAGGAGTTTTCTATTTTACGTGGAGATATCAGTGGTGTGGCTGTAATATATTCGTTTGGTGGGGGTATGTTAGTTATTTGTGCTTGGGTGTTGCTTTTAACATTGTTGGTTGTGTTGGAGCTTACTCGTGGTTTAGGTCGTGGAACTCTTCGTGCGGTCTAGAGGAGGACTGGAATGGTGGCTAGGATTAGGGTTAATAGGAAAATGGTAAGGTATGTTTTAATTATCCCTCGTGTAATGTCATTTGTAATTTTTGCTATGGTTGTTTGTGTTAGTGTTAGTCCTTTTGGTCCGATAGTTTCTAGTCATGTTTTATCAAGTTGAGTGGCAGCTGATTGTCCTAAAGTAAGTTTTAGTTTAGGGAGTAGTCGGTGAATAATTGCGGGGAAGAACCCTAGTATGTTGGAGAAGTGGTGGATTGGGATGATTGGGGTTACTTTTACTTGTTTGCTGGTTATGTTGGCTAGTTCTATGGCTGTTAGTAGGCCCAGGATTGTTACTATTAAGGCTGCTATTTTCATAGTGGTTGGTATTGTTATGACTGGTGTTTTTATTGGTAAGAAATTTTGTGTAATAATGAGGCCTGCAATGATGCTTCCTCAGGCAAGTCGTTTGATGGAATTGATTACTAGTGGGTTGTTTTCGTTGATTGGGGAAAGGGGTATGAATCGTGGGGTTCCCATAATTACGAAGTATACTAGTCGAAAGCTATATACTGCGGTAAATGATGTGGCGATTAGTGTTAGGGTTAGGGCTCAGGCGTTTAGATAGGAGGTGTTCAGGGCTTCGATAATTGCGTCTTTGGAGAAGAATCCTGCTAGGAAGGGGGTTCCTGTTAGGGCTAGGCTACCAATTGTGAAATAGGTCGAGGTGGCGGGTATGATGTTGAGTAGGCCCCCTATTTTTCGGATGTCTTGTTCGTCATTTAGGCTGTGAATGATTGATCCGGAGCATAGGAATAGTATGGCTTTAAAGAAGGCGTGCGTGCAGATGTGAAGGAATGCTAGTTGTGGTTGGTTAAGTCCGATTGTAACTATTATTAGTCCTAGTTGACTTGATGTTGAGAAAGCTACAATTTTTTTGATGTCATTTTGGGTTAAGGCACAGGTGGCTGTAAATAGAGAGGTTAATGCTCCTAAGCAAAGGCAGGTTGTTAGAGCTAGTTGGTTGTTTTCTATGAGGGGGTGAAGGCGAATTAGTAAGAAAATTCCTGCAACAACTATTGTACTTGAGTGAAGTAGGGCGGATACTGGTGTAGGGCCCTCTATGGCGGATGGGAGTCAGGGGTGGAGGCCAAATTGGGCTGATTTTCCTGTCGCTGCTAGGGCAAGCCCTATTAGTGGAATTGTTATGTCAAAATTTTTTGATAGGGTAAAGATTTGTTGAATTTCTCAGGAGTTAAGGTTTATTGCGAGTCAGGCCATGGTTATAATTAGTCCAATGTCTCCTACTCGGTTATAGATAACAGCCTGAAGGGCTGCTGTGTTGGCATCTGCTCGTCCGTGTCATCAGCCGATGAGGAGGAATGATATGATTCCTACACCCTCTCAGCCAATGAATAGTTGAAATATATTATTGGCTGTGACTAAAATAATTATGGCTACTAGGAATGTAAGTAAATATTTAAAGAATCGGTTGATGTACGGGTCAGAGTGTATGTATCATAGTGCAAATTCTAGGATTGATCAAGTAACATATAAGGCGATTGGAACGAAGATTAGGGAGTAGTGGTCAAATTTAAAGCTGATATTTACGTCAAATGTTTGGGTGTTTATTCATTGTCAATTTGTAATAATGCCTTCTGTTTTTAGGTTTAGGAAGATTATTAGGGGCAGTAAGCTGATGAAGAATGCGGAGCTAACAGCGATTTTGGTTATTTCTGCTATCTTTGACTCTTGTTGATTAGGGTTAAGTGTTGTGAGTAGTGGGTATATTAAGATAAAAAAGATTAGAAGGAGTGATGAGTGTATAATTAATGTCATTTTAGCTTCCACTTGGATTTGCACCAAGAGTTTTTGGTTCCTAAGACCAACGGATGAGCTGTTATCCTTTGAAAGCGCAAGGAAGCCACGGATTTTAACCGTGGGGGCAAGTATTAGCAGTGCTTGCTATTTTCTGTTACTTCCTCGGTGAGTAAGGGGGTTTTAACTCCTGTCTTTAGAATCACAATCTAATATTTTGGTTAAACTATACTTACAATAGCATCATCCTCACATGAGTTCTGGTTTTGTTACTAGTAGAATGACTGGGATTAGGTGTAGGGTTATTAGTAGGTGTTCTCGGGTGTGGAATGGTTGGAGTCCTATGATGTGGTTTGGTGTTGGGCCTCGTTGTGATATTAGGAATATGTATAGGGAATAACCGGCTGTAATTAGGGTTCCCAGACCAGTGAGTAGAATTGTTCATGGGGATCAGTTAAATAGTGTTGTGATAATTATTAGTTCTCCTATTAGGTTGGGTAGTGGTGGGAGTGCTAGGTTGGCTAGGTTGGCAATAAATCATCATACTGCGGTGAGTGGAAAAATTACTTGCAGTCCTCGAGCAAGAATTATTGTCCGGCTGTGGGTTCGTTCGTATGCTGTATTGGCTAGGCAGAATAGGGCCGATGAAACCAATCCGTGGGCGATTATTAGAATAATTGCTCCTGAAAATCCTCATGGGGTTTGGATTAAAATCCCCCCTGCTACTAATCCTATGTGACTTACGGAGGAGTAAGCGATTAGTGATTTTAAGTCTGTTTGTCGAAGGCAGATTGATCCGGTCATAATAATTCCTCAGAGGGCTAGGATGATAAATGGATAGGCTAGTTCTTTTGATAGTGGGTCTAGTATTACTATTATGCGTATTATTCCATATCCTCCGAGTTTTAGTAAAACTGCTGCTAGTACTATTGACCCTGCTACAGGGGCTTCTACGTGTGCTTTTGGTAATCATAGGTGGACCCCATATAGTGGTATTTTTACTAGGAATGCAATTAAACAGCCGGCTCATCAAATTATATGACCCAAGGAGTTGAGTTGTAAAGGTTGTGAATATTGAAGTACTAATATTGATAGTGTTCCTGTGGACTGTTGAAGGAGGAGTAGGGCAACTAAGAGTGGGAGGGATCCGGCTAGAGTATAAAATAAGAAGTAGGTTCCTGCATTAAGTCGTTCGGTTTGGTTACCTCACCGGGTAATAATAATAAGTGTTGGGATAAGTGTGGCTTCAAACATAATATAAAATATGATAATTTCTGTAGCCCCGAATGCTATGATTAGGAAGGTTTGTAGTGAGGTTAGAAGGGTAATGTATGAGCGTTGTCGGTTAATTGGTTCTGGGTTAATGTGATTTTGGCTGGCCAGAATTATGAGTGGAAGTAGTCAGCATGTTAGTACTAGAAGGGGGGTTGATAGTGGGTCTGTGGCCAGGTATATGTTGGTGGAGGTTCATCCGGTTTCAGATGTTCATTTTAATCATGTTAGGCTAATGAAGGCAATTAGGAGACTATGTGCGGTTGAAGTTGTTCACAGTCATTTGGGGGAGGATAGTCAAATTGTTGGGAATAATATAATTGTGGGGATTAGTACTTTTAGCATTGTAGGAGGTTAAGGTTTTGTAATCGGTCAGTGCCATGGGTGCGGGCGGTGGCAACTAGTAGTGCTAGGCCGGTGCTAGCTTCGCAGGCAGAGAAGGCTAGGAGTAGTATAGGGGCTGTTGAAAATCCTGTGGCTTCAAATTGCAATGCTCATAAGGCTAATGCAATGAATAGGGATAGTATTATACCTTCTAGGCAGAGTAGTGCGGATAGCAGGTGGGTTCGGTGGAATGCCAGTCCTATTAGGCCTAGAATAAATGCTGAGCTAAAGCTAAAATGTACGGGTGTCATAAGGGAGTCGTGGAGTTAAACCACGATTTTCTGAGCCGAAATCAGAGGTCTTGTTTTGGACTAGCTCCCTATTCTGCTCATTCTAAGCCTCCTTGAGTTCATTCATAAATTAGTCCCAGGGTTAATAAAATTAGGACTGTTGTGGCTCAGAAAAATGTTCCAGTGGGGTTGTGTAATTGGTCCCCTCAGGGTAGTGGGAGGAGGAGGGCGATTTCTAGGTCAAATAGGAGGAATAGAATTGCTACTAAAAAGAAGCGTAGGGAGAATGGTAGGCGAGCAGATCCTAGGGGATCAAACCCGCATTCGTATGGTGATAGTTTTTCTGCATCTGGGTTTATTTGTGGTAGTCAAAAAGATACGACCCCTAGGATTAAGGATAGGGCTGTTGTGATAACTAAGATGGTTATAATCAGATTCATTATCTTTCCTTGGGATTTAACCAAGACCGTGTGATTGGAAGTCACTTGTACTAGCTTTAATACTAGAAAGATTATGAGCCTCATCAATAGATAGATACGTAGAGGAATAGTCATACTACGTCGACAAAGTGTCAGTATCAGGCGGCGGCTTCAAAGCCAAAGTGGTGTTCGGATGTAAAGTGGTATTGGATTTGTCGTAGAAGGCATACTGCTAGGAAGGTTGATCCAATGATGACATGTAGGCCGTGGAATCCTGTGGCTACGAAGAATGTTGAGCCATATACTCCATCTGCGATTGTGAAAGGTGCTTCGTAATATTCTATAGCTTGGAGTGCAGTGAAGTAAAGTCCTAATAGGATGGTTAGTGTTAGGGATTGAATAGCTTGTTTTCGCTCTCCTTCCATAATGCTGTGGTGGGCTCATGTTACTGTAACCCCCGATGCCAGAAGTACAGCTGTGTTAAGGAGTGGTACTTCAAATGGGTCTAGTGGGATAATTCCTGTAGGGGGTCAACATCCTCCTAGTTCTGGTGTTGGTGCCAGGCTTGAGTGGTAGAAAGCTCAGAAGAATCCTAGGAAAAAGAATACTTCAGAGGTAATGAATAGGATTATTCCATATCGTAGTCCTTTTTGTACTGGAGGGGTGTGGTGGCCTTGGAAGGTTCCTTCTCGGATAATATCACGTCATCATTGGTATATGGTAAGAAGTAGTAGGATTATTCCTAGAGTTATTAATGTTGTTGAGTGGAAGTGAAATCAGATTGCTAAGCCGGATGTTATTAGTAGGGCAGCGATAGCTCCGGTTAGTGGTCATGGGCTTGGATCAACTATATGATAGGCATGTGCTTGGTGGGCCATTAGACGTTTTCTTGTAGATATAGGCTTAGGAGAAGTACGAATACATAGGCTTGGATTATTGCTACTGCAACTTCTAGTAGTGTAAGTAGGAAGAGTACTGTGGCGGTTAGGATTGCTACTGTTGGTATTATTGGTAGGAGAACAAATACGGCTGTGGCGATAAGTTGAATTAGTAGGTGACCTGCGGTTAGGTTAGCTGTGAGCCGGACCCCAAGGGCTAGTGGTCGAATGAATAGACTGATTGTTTCGATGATAATTAATACTGGAATCAGTGGGATAGGTGTTCCTTCTGGTAGCAGATGTCCTAGGGCAACTGTTGGTTGATTTCGCATTCCAATGATTACTGTGGCGAGTCACAGTGGTACGGCGAATCCCATGTTTAGGGATAGTTGTGTTGTTGGTGTGAATGTGTATGGTAGTAGGCCTAGCATATTGATTGTAATTAAGAAGATTATTAGTGAGGCTAATAGTAGTGCTCATTTATGTCCTCCTACATTTAGTGGCAGTATTAGTTGGTTTGTAAATCGATTGATGAATCATCCTTGGATTGTGGTTAGTCGGTTATTAATTCATCGAGATGAGGGGGTTGGGTAAAGTACTCATGGCAGTGCAATTGCAATGGCAATAAGTGGGATTCCTAAATATGACGGGCTTGCAAATTGGTCGAAAAAGCTTACTATCATGGTCAGTCTCAGGATTCAGTTTTGTGTTTTTCAGCACTTACTGGGGTCGGTTCATTTGGTGAAATGTGGTTTAAGATTTTAGTTGGAATAATAGTTAGGAAAACTAATCAGGAAAACATTAAAATTGCGAATCAAGGGCCGGGGCTTAATTGTGGCATTTCACTAGGGGTGGTCGGGAATCACCAGTCTTTGGCTTAAAAGGCCAACGCTTTGTCCAATATTTAGCTTCCTAGCGAGGCGTCTTCTAGTATTAGTGAGGATCAGTTTTCGAAGTGTTCTAGCGGTACTGCTTCAACTACGATTGGTATAAAGCTATGGTTAGCCCCGCAGATTTCGGAGCATTGTCCATAAAATAGTCCTGGACGTGAGGCGATGAAGGCGGTTTGATTTAGTCGTCCTGGGACCGCGTCTATTTTTACGCCTAGGGATGGAACAGCTCAGGAGTGTAGTACATCTTCAGCGGATACTAGGACACGAACTGGGGATTCTATTGGGACAACTATTCGGTGGTCTGTTTCTAATAGTCGGAATTGTCCTGGGGTTAGGTCTTGGGTTGGTACTATGTAAGAATCAAATCCTAGGTTTTCGTAATCTGTATATTCATAGCTTCAGTATCATTGGTGTCCTATTGCTTTAATGGTTAGGTGGGGGTCATTGATTTCGTCTATAAGGTATAGAATGCGTAGGGAGGGTAGGGCGATTAATACTAAAATGACGGCTGGGAGAATGGTTCATACAATTTCGATTTCTTGAGAGTCTAGAATGTATTTGTTGGTAAGTTTAGTTGAAACCATTGCAACAATAATATATAATACTAGTGTACTGATTAGGAATACGATTATTAGTGCGTGGTCGTGGAAGTGAAGAAGTTCTTCTATAACGGGTGATGCCGCGTCTTGGAATCCTAATTGTGTTGGATGTGCCATTAAGCTTAAAGCTTAAGACATGCAGGAATTTAACCTGCAATTTCACCTTGACAAGGTGGTGTAATTTACATTTTACTAATGTCTTTAGAAGGAAGTGACAGAGTGGTTATGTGGCTGGCTTGAAACCAGTATATGGGGGTTCAATTCCTCCCTTCCTCGTTAGTTTGATTGAGTTTGTACGAATGCTGGTTCCTCGTATGTGTGATAAGGAGGAGGGCAGCCGTGAAGTCATTCTACATTTGTTATTGTTAGTTCTACAGACAGTACTTCCCGTTTAGCGGCGAAGGCTTCTCATAAAATGAATAGGAATATAATTACTGCTACTAAGGAAATTAGTGACCCAATTGATGATACTGTGTTTCATAGGGCGTAGGCGTCTGGGTAGTCAGAGTACCGTCGTGGCATTCCTGCCAGACCTAGGAAGTGTTGTGGGAAGAATGTTAGGTTGACCCCAATGAATATTACTCCGAAGTGGATTTTTGTTCAGGCGCTATGGAGGGTGTATCCAGTTAATAGAGGGAATCAGTGTACGAAGGCTGCTATAATAGCGAATACGGCACCTATTGATAATACGTAGTGGAAGTGTGCAACAACGTAGTAGGTATCATGAAGAACAATATCGAGTGATGAATTGGATAAAACAATTCCTGTCAGTCCTCCTACTGTGAACAGGAAAATGAACCCTAGGGCCCATAGTATTGGTGTTTCTCATTTAATAGATCCTCCATGGAGTGTGGCCAGTCAACTAAATACTTTTACACCTGTTGGAATTGCGATAATTATTGTTGCAGATGTAAAGTATGCACGAGTGTCCACGTCTATTCCAACAGTGAACATGTGATGGGCTCATACAATAAACCCTAAAAGGCCGATAGCCATCATAGCTCAAACTATTCCTATGTACCCAAATGGTTCTTTTTTACCTGAGTAGTAGGCTACAACGTGAGAGATAATTCCGAACCCTGGAAGAATTAAGATATAAACTTCTGGGTGTCCAAAGAATCAGAATAGATGTTGGTAAAGGATTGGGTCTCCTCCACCTGCCGGATCAAAGAATGTGGTGTTGAGGTTTCGATCTGTTAGGAGCATTGTAATTCCGGCGGCCAGGACAGGTAGTGACAGGAGGAGTAGTACGGCGGTTACAAGTACGGATCAAACAAATAATGGTGTTTGATATTGGGAGATGGCTGGGGGTTTCATGTTAATGGTTGTGGTGATAAAATTAATTGCCCCTAGAATTGATGACACACCTGCTAAATGGAGTGAGAAAATTGTTAGGTCTACTGATGCCCCTGCGTGGGCCAGGTTTCCTGCAAGGGGTGGATATACTGTTCACCCTGTCCCGGCACCGGCTTCAACACCGGAAGAAGCTAGCAGTAGTAGGAATGATGGGGGCAGTAATCAGAAGCTTATGTTGTTTATTCGTGGGAATGCCATATCTGGGGCTCCGATTATTAGGGGTACAAGTCAGTTTCCGAATCCCCCAATGAGAATTGGCATTACTATAAAGAAAATTATTACGAAGGCGTGGGCGGTAACGATTACGTTATAAATTTGGTCGTCGCCTAGAAGTGACCCGGGTTGACTAAGTTCAGCTCGAATAAGAAGGCTTAAGGCGGTTCCCACTATTCCGGCTCAGGCACCAAATACAAGATAAAGGGTACCAATGTCTTTGTGGTTAGTAGAGAAGAATCAGCGCGTGATTGCCACAGGTAGGGTGGCCGAGAGTTTAGGCGGTGGGCTGTAGCCCCGAAGATAGAGGTTTAAGTCCTCTTCCTATCAGCCCCGTGGTGAAGAACATATTGGATTGCAAATCCGAAGACGCAGACTAATACTCTGCCGGGGCTTTTCCCGCCTTTGTCTAATTTAGGCGGCGGGAAAAGTAGATGGATGCTCGCTGGTTTGAGCGCTTAGCTGTTAACTAAGAGTTTGTAGGATCGAGGCCTTCCCACCTAGTGAGGCCTTAGCTTAATTAAAGTACTTGATTTGCAATCAAGAGATGCGAGTTAATTTCTTGCAGGTCTTAGTCAGGGACTAGAAGATTTTCACTTCTACTTAGAGCTTTGAAGGCTTTTGGTCTAATATTATCCTAAGTCCCTAAGTGGTTAGTGCCATAATGGTTGGGGTTATTGGTAGTAATCCTAGGGCGGCTATGGTAAATAGGGCTAGGGGGAGGGAGGTTTGGGTTGTGCAGGTTCGTCAAGGGGTAGTTGAGTTGGTGGTATTGGGTGAGATAGTTAATGTTATTGCGTAGCATAGTCGTAGGTAGAAGTATAGACTGATTAGGGCGGTTAGGGCTATGGTTGTTGCTACGATGGGGAGTTGTTGTTTTGTTAGTTCTTGTAGAATTAGTCATTTTGGCATGAATCCTGTGAGTGGTGGTAGGCCGCCCAGCGAAAGTAGTACTAGGGCGGTGGTTGTTGTTAGGATGGGGTTTTTCGATCAGGTTGTTGCTAGTGTGCTGATTTTCGTTGTTGATGATATTTTTATGGTTAGGAATGCTGCGGAGGTTATGATGATGTATGTTCCTAGTGCGATTAGTGTGAGTTGGGGGGCGTATTGGATAATAATAATTATTCACCCTATGTGCGCGATTGATGAGTAGGCTAGGATTTTTCGGATTTGGGTTTGGTTTAGTCCTCATCCTCCCACTAACGTGGAGGTGATTCCAAGTAGTGTTAGCAGTGATGGGTCAATATTTTGTGCTGTTTGGATAATTAATGCGAATGGGGCAAGTTTTTGTCAGGTAGATAAGATTAGTCCTGTCAGTAGGTCTAGACCTTGTAGCACTTCTGGTATTCAGAAGTGTATTGGTGCAAGTCCAATTTTTAGTGCTAGGGCAGTCATAAACATTGTGCTAGCGATGGGGTTCGATAAATCATTGATGTTTCATTCTCCTGTAATTCAGGCATTGGTTGTGCTTGCGAATAAAATTATTGCTGCTGCGGTGGCTTGGGTGAGGAAATATTTTGTGGTTGCTTCTACTGCGCGTGGGTGGTGGTGTTGTGCTATTAGGGGAGTAATTGCAAGTGTATTAATTTCTAGGCCTATTCAGGCTAGGAGTCAATGGGAGCTAGCAAAGGTGAGGGTGGTTCCTAATCCTAAGCTAGATAGTAGGATTGCAAGTACATATGGGTTCATTGGCGGAGGAGGGACTTTAACCGTCATGTTCGGGGTATGGGCCCGAAAGCTTTATTAGCTGACCCCGCCTTAGAAAGTGGTGTAGAGGAAGCACCAAGAGTTTTGATCTCTTGAGCATGGGTTCGATTCCCTTCTTTCTAGGAACTGAGGGGGTTTTAACCCCTGTAAATCACTCTATCAAAGTGGTCCTTGGGCGCTCAGGCACAGTTCCTTCGGAACTATAGTTGTGGGGGGAGTCCTGCTAGTGCGATTGGCAGGGCGGTATGTCATAGTACGAAGGCTAGTGTAAGGGGGAGGAAATTTTTTCATACAAGGTGTATCAGTTGGTCGTATCGGAATCGTGGATATGAGGCTCGTACTCATAGGAATACAATGGATAGTAGTGCGGCCTTAGTTATGAGATTAATGGTTGTTAGTTCTGGGATGCTTGGGGTGTGTGAGGCTCCTAGGAATAGGACTGCTGAAAGAGTGTTTATTAGGAGGATGTTGGCATACTCAGCTAGGAAAAATAGTGCGAATGGTCCTCCTGCATATTCTACGTTGAAGCCGGATACTAGTTCTGATTCACCTTCTGTTAGATCGAAGGGTGCTCGGTTTGTTTCTGCTAATGTTGAAATATATCATATTGCTGCTAGGGGTCAGGCGGGGATTAATAGTCAGATGCTTTCTTGGGTGGTGTTGAATGTTTGTAGTGTATATCCTCCTGAGAAGATAATTACGGAGAGGAGAATTAATCCTAGGCTAACTTCATACGAAATTGTTTGGGCTACGGCTCGTAGGGCTCCGATTAATGCGTATTTTGAGTTTGATGCTCATCCTGATCCTAGGATTGAGTATACTGCGAGGCTTGATAGGGCTAGTATAAATAGAATTCCGAGGTTCAGGTCGGTTACTGGGTGGGGTATAGGTATTGGTGCTCATAGGGTTATGGCGAGGGTTAATGCAAGCATTGGGGTGGCTAAAAATAGAAAAGGGGATGATGTGGATGGGCGTACGGGCTCTTTGATAAATAGTTTTACGCCGTCTGCAATTGGTTGTAGTAGGCCGTATGGTCCTACTACGTTTGGTCCTTTTCGTAGCTGTATGTATCCTAGCACTTTTCGTTCAATAAGGGTTAGGAAGGCTACTGCTAATAGTACTGGTACAATATAGGCTAGGGGATTAATTAGATGGGTTATTAGAATGTTTAGCATAAACTGGGAAGAGGATTTGAACCTCTGGTTAAAAGGGCTTAGGCCTTTCGCAATTTACCATGCTCTGCCACCCCAGTATGTCCTTATTTTGGCTGGTTTAGGGGTTTTTGCCCTCCCTTTACTTTATTTATTTGTTTTCATAAATTAGGGGTGGGGCGTGCTTTCAGTATGGGCCCCTCTTTTCCGATCCTTTCGTACTAGGAAAAGTAGCATTACAGATAGAAACTGACCTGGATTGCTCCGGTCTGAACTCAGATCACGTAGGACTTTAATCGTTGAACAAACGAACCCTTAATAGCGGCTGCACCATTAGGATGTCCTGATCCAACATCGAGGTCGTAAACCCTCTCGTCGATATGGACTCTGGGAGAGGATTGCGCTGTTATCCCTAGGGTAACTTGGTTCGTTGATCGGCTTTGTTGGCCGGATCATGTTTGGTCAGATGTTCTGTGGCTTAGAGATGTCTCTCTTGGCTGTAGAAAGTTTATTCCAGTCCACTATGGAGGCTTTTTTTTCCTCCGTGGTCGCCCCAACCGAAGGTAGGATCTCATTTTTCCACAAAGTTTTTGCTTTTTGTTGAGTTGCTTTACGTGGTTGAGTTTTGTACCTTAAGCTCCAAAGGGTCTTCTCGTCTTGTATTATTATACCCGCCTCTGCACGGGTAGGTCAATTTCACTGACTGGAAGGGGGAGACAGTTAAGCCCTCGTTTAGCCATTCATACAGGTCTCTATTTAAAAGACAAGTGATTGCGCTACCTTTGCACGGTCAAAATACCGCGGCCGTTAAACTTGTAGTCACTGGGCAGGCTGGACCTCCTATACTTGGCTGTGTTGCAGGAGGCGATGTTTTTGGTAAACAGGCGAGGCTTGGGTTTGCCGAGTTCCTTCCCTTTCTTTTAGTCTTTCCTTTAAAATGCACTCCAGTGTAGGGGTAACGATGATTAAATTGTGGGTTTTTCTTGATTTTTTTTAGTTCACATTTCTCTCTTGGGTTGAGTTCGTTAGTTGCCAATGGTTGGTCCGGTTTGGCTTACACTTGTGCTTGGAGAAGGGCGGGCCTTCTTGTTACTCATTTTAGCATAATCTCTCCCATGGGGGCATGGGTTGGCCTAATAGTGTTTAGGGGAATAAGATTTTTTATCAGGATGATAAACTTTTGTCTGTCTGAGCTTTAACGCTTTCTGTTTAGGTGGCTGCTTTTAGGCCCACTAGAACAGCGTGTTTTATGTATTATGATCTTTATCCTCCTAGGAAGGTTGTGTCCTTTATTAAAGGGGCTGTACCCCCTTTAACTAACTCTCGTGTGTTTCTCTAAGTGTCTTGCTTGATGTTTGTTTGATTTGAGGAATTCGAGGCTGAACTTCTATCCATTTCTTAGGCAACCAGCTATCACCAGGTTCGGTAGGTCTATCACTTCTACCCGGAGCTCTTCCCACTCTTTTGCCACAGAGACGGGTTGGCCCTTAATAGGCTGTCTCGGGGTAGCTCACTTGGTTTCGGGGTTTCAAACTAAAGGTCTCTTTGCTTGGGTGTACTGGCTAAATCATGATGCAAAAGGTACAAGGTTAAGTCTTTGCTTTTTAATGCTTATATGGGTTGTTTCATTTCTCTTTCAGCTTTCCCTTGCGGTACTATTTCTATTGCTTTGTGGGACCTTTTCTGTCTCCCATACTAAGGTAAAAGAATGGTTTAATTTTTGTATTAAGTTTGTTTTGTTTTATTTATATTGTTTAGTTATAAATTAGTTAAGCTAGCTGTTTGGCTCAGGGTAATCCAATTTGCATGGATGTCTTCTCGGTGTAAGTGAGATGCTTGACTGACTCAGCCATACCCTGGGTTTGGTCCAAGTGCACCTTCCGGTACACTTACCGTGTTACGACTTGCCTCCCCTTGTCATTGCTTTTGTATTAAGTATTTTTAATGCGTTTTGACAGGGGAGAGTGACGGGCGGTGTGTACGCGTCTCAGAGCCGGGTTCAAAGGGACACTCTATTTCCCTTTTACTACTAAATCCTCCTTCAAGCACTATTTCATGGTGCATGTTCGTAATATTCTGTGGTAGAAAATGTAGCCCATTTCTTTCCATTTCATGCGCTACACCTCGACCTGACGTTCTGGGTTTTGCCCATTTTGCTTACTTTTGTTTCCTTCACAGGGTAAGCTGACGACGGCGGTATATAGGCTGGGGTGGCTAGAAGTGGTGAGGTTAAACGGGGGTTATCGGTTCTAGAACAGGCTCCTCTAGGGGGGTCTGAGACACCGTCAGGTCCTTTGGGTTTTAAGCTAATGCTCGTAGTACCCTGGCGGACATCTAATTGTAGTTGGATGTCTAAGTTTACGGCTGAGCATAGTGGGGTATCTAATCCCAGTTTGTTTCTCAGCTTTCGTGGGGTCAGGTTGGTTTGGTTAAAGCTACTTTCGTGTTAGGGCTTCGGACACCTAGAAGCGTATGACGGCCGAGGGGCCATTTGGCTTTATTTTTATTTTATCCTTAACCACCCTTTACGCCGTTGTAATATCAACTAGGGCCTCTCGTCTAACCGCGGTGGCTGGCACGAGTTTTACCGGCCCTCTTAACACTAACTGAGTCAAGCTTTCACTTATGGCTTAATGTTTATCACTGCTGAATTCCCTTGGGGGTGTGGCTTGGCCAGGCGTCTTGGGCTAATACTTGTGCCTGATGCCCGCTCCTCGTCCCCGGGCAGGGGATTGAGGGCATACTCACTGGGTTGCGGAGACTTGCATGTGTAAGTTGAGTTAGAGCTGATGATAAGGTCGGGACCATGCCTTTGTGCATGCGGAGTTTTTTAGGACTCATCTTAGCATCTTCAGTGCTATGCTTTGTTTTAAGCTACGCTAGC